TCAAACTGACTGCAAGATTTTTCTGTCCGTGAGGATCCCGCCAGAGCCAGAGCGCCTTCTACTTCTAATAGTAATAATAGTAATAGGCCATGAACTAGATCAGAATCGTTCTCGACGAATCCATAAGAAGTGATCCAATTTTTTTCATCGTGTCTGGATGAAGACCAAAGATCTTGAGCGACCGATCCGGCAGAACAACTCAAAAGATAAAGAAGTATCGTTAATTTCTTCATGCTCGTTCCAAGTTCGAAGTACCATTTGTACAAATAAGAATCCCCTCCCTTACATGATTTCTTCTTCATATAGATAGATATAGGATCTATGGGGCAATTACTTAGAAGTACATTTTGTGTAACAGCCCTTCCTATCTGATAGAAAAGGATCCCATGATCCTGAACCGATCTTATCTGGGATCGAAAATCCCAAGTTTTTCTATGAAGAGCTGATCTAATTGTATTAGTTTCTATAATGGATTTCTTCTGTGTAATACTAATTGATAGGGCCTCATTGATAAGTGCTACAAGATCTCGCGCATTGGAACCCATGGTTATGGACCCGAATCCGTTAGTATGGAACATCTTCTTTTCCAAGTGAAATCCTCTAGTATATGAAAGAATGAAAAAGTGCTTTCGTTGTTGTGGAAGAAGAAGCCTTCGTATCTTAATGCATGTATTGAATTTCTTTGGAGCTATTAGAGCGGGATCCACTTTTTGGGGAATATGAGTCGAAGCAATAACAAGAATCTTTCCAGTGGAACATCTTTCACAATCCCTGGAGAGATAGTTCTCTAATAGATCGAGGGATAAGTAATTCGACTCATTCACATGCAGATCATGAATGTTTGGAATCCATATTATGCAAGGAGACATTGCTTTTGCTAATTCGAATTGAAGGGTGATATCAAATCGGTCTATTTTCGTCGTCATATACATAGTTAGCACATTCGTCATAGTTAGCAGCTCCGTATCAATATCAAGGTCATCATTACTATCATCAATATCGTCACTATCATCAATATCGATATCATCAATAGGTTTAGGCTTGTCATCCAGGAACTTGTTCGGAAATACCGTAATGAAAGGAACATAGGAGTTTGTCGCTAGGTATTTGACCAAACAGGATCGTCCAGTTCCTATAGAACCTATCACTAAAATACCTCTAGAAGGGGATAGGGCTAAGCGGAGCGAAAAGGGTTTTCCATGAGGAGATGGGGAATGAAAAATATTAGCCCCACACAAGGTTTGTGAATAAGTGATTGTATGATAATGAGCAAGGAATATCCGTCTTTCTGCTAAACAGGATCTATTGAACTCATAATTCATTAGATCCTTTTGATGAATGTCAACTAAGTATCGTAAGGAAATTGATCCCGGTTGTTCAATCATTTGATAACCAGAGTCATTCTTTGATAAATGATCACTATGAGTCAGACTCAATAGAATTTGATCAATCCTTTTTTCTGTCGTTAAGGTGGAGAACTGAACCAAGAATTCTCTTTCTTCATCATCAATCGAATCACTGTTCGCGACCCAGAATTCTATTTTCTCATCAATCCAATCACCATTCACGTTTTTTCTTTTTCTTATCAATGAATAGATCTCTTTACTTGTACGACTTAGATGTCTCGTATTTCTCGAAAAAATGATTTGATTGATGGGATTTGGTATGATACTTACAAGATCGATGAGATTGATCTTCCAATCTTTCTTCTTAGAACGTATTGATTTGACCCCATAAGCGGGACCACCACCCAATAGCATGTTGCCACCAGAAGCAGAACCCCGTATTTCTTCCAGAGAATCTCCTAATTGTTCCAGAACAACTAGAAAGAGATTCTTTAACCAGAAAGGATTCAGTTCAGATGTAGGATACCTATCCAGAAGTTTTCGAAATTCCATCATGTATGATGGAATCATCAAAGATTTGATCTTTTCTAACTCTGTCTGTAACTCACTAGAGGCTCGGGAAACAAAGAGAAGATGTATACGAACGAGATATCCAGCAACAAGAAGAAGGAAAAAGATGGAATAGAGGAACTCCCGAGCATTTGTTGATCTCAGATGTGCCCATATCAATGGAACGGGTGACTCATTATTTCGATGAATCATTTCTTCGGACAGAAGAAGATTCTGTAAACATTTACTCGAAATCTCACTTATCAGAGTCCATTGTGGAAGAATCTTCTGAGGAATTGGCCGTGATATATCTGATCCATGCATCATATCATGAAAAATGGATACAAATTTTTGACTACTACTCAGTATCGGCAATGGGTCTGAAAGAGTATCTAAAAGGGTGAAATTGAGATATTTGCACCCTGTCGAAGTAAGGAACCATGGCATATATGTTTGGAACAGATTCCATTTTGAGAGATTTGAAAAAGCACTATCTCGTTGAAAGGTTATATACATCTGCCCTTTCTCAACGCATTTCTTTAGACAAAGACTCCGTTTTTTCCTCTTTCCGGATGGTAAATACTTCTCAGAACATGGAGTGTGAA